CTTCCCACAAGATCTCTTTCGGGAAAAGGATAATATTCAACTTCGAGTTTTCAACTATATCCTTTATGGAAATGGTAAACCAACTCGAGGAATTTCTGACACAAGTATTCAATTGGTTCGAACTTGTTTAGTCTTGAATTGGGACCAAGACAACAAAAATTGTTCCCTCGAGGAGGTCCGCGCTTTCTTTGTTGAAGTAAGTACAAAGGGTTTCATTCGAGATTTCATAAGAATTGGCTTAGTGAAATCCCATATTTCGTATATAAGAAAAAGGAATAATCCGCCGGATTGGGGATTGATCTCTGCAGATTACATGAATCCGTTTTATTCGATTTCTCCCAAGTCTGGCATTCTTCAACAATCGCTTAGACAAAATCACGGAACTATTCGTATGTTCTTAAATAGAAATAAGGAATCCCAATCTTTGTTAATTTTATCATCCTCTAATTGTTTTAGAATCGGTCCATTTAATCATGTAAAATATCACAATGTGATAAACCAATCAATAAAAAAAAAACCTCTAATTACAATTAAAAATTCGTCGGGCCCCTTAGGAACAGCCATTCAAATTTCGAATTTTTATTCATTTTTGCCTTTACTAACTTATAATCAGATCTCTGTAATTAAATATTTGCAACTTTATAACTTCAAATATATTTTTCAAGTAATTCACCCTTATTTAATCGATGAAAACGGAAGAATTTTTAAGCTAGATCCATACAGTAACGTTGTTTTGAATCCATTCAAATTGAATTGGTATTTTCTTCATCAAAATTATAATAATAATTATTGTGAGGAAACGTCCACAATAATTAGTCTTGGACAATTTTTTTGTGAAAATTTATGTATAGCCAAAAAAGAAACACACCTAAAATCGGGTCAAGTTTTAATTGTTCAAAGGGATTCTGTAGTAATAAGATCCGCTAAGCCCTATTTGGCTACTCCGGGAGCAAAAGTTCATGGGCATTATAGAGAAATTCTTTACGAAGGGGATACATTAGTTACATTTATATATGAAAAATCGAGATCCGGTGATATAACACAAGGTCTTCCAAAAGTAGAACAGGTGTTAGAAGTCCGCTCGATTGATTCAATATCGCTGAACTTAGAAAAGCGGATTAAGGGTTGGAACAGGTGTATAACAAGAATTCTTGGAATTCCTTGGGGATTCTTGATTGGTGCTGAGCTAACTATAGTGCAAAGTCGTATTTCTTTGGTTAATAAGATTCAAAAGGTTTATCGATCCCAGGGGGTGCAGATTCATAATAGGCATATCGAAATTATTGTACGTCAAATAACATCAAAAGTTTTGGTTTCAGAAGAGGGAATGTCTAATGTTTTTTTACCTGGAGAATTGATTGGATTGTTACGAGCAGAACGAACGGGGCGTGCTTTAGAAGAAGCAATCTGTTATCGAGCCGTTTTATTAGGAATAACTCGAGCATCTTTGAATACTCAAAGTTTTATATCCGAAGCAAGTTTTCAAGAAACTGCTCGAGTTTTAGCAAAAGCTGCTCTTCGGGGTCGTATCGATTGGTTGAAAGGTCTGAAAGAAAATGTTGTTCTAGGGGGGGTGATCCCCGCCGGGACCGGGTTCAACAAAGGATTGGTGCATTGTTCACGGCAACATACCAACATTCTTTTTGAAAAAAAAACAAAGAATTTATCTTTATTCGAGGGAGATATGAGAGATATTTTATTTTACCACAGGGAATTTTGTGACTCTTCTATTTAAAAACCTGCCTTTTCTAGAATTGAATAATTCCTAATAGCAGATTCCTATTTTGAATTTCATTTTTTTTTTGCTGTAGTCATTTCCTTTGGTAATTTGTTAACACTAATAAAGATAATAATGAATACAAAATAATGGCTCGGCTCATGCATAAACAGCCATCCCCGGTACAAGAGAAGGTTCCATCGGAACAAATTTTTATTTTAGTTTGGGGTATCCCCCTTTTAAGTGTGAAAAGAAATGACAAAAAGATATTGGAACATCGATTTGGAAGAGATGATGAGAGCAGGAGTTCATTTTGGACATGGTACTAGGAAATGGAATCCTAGAATGGCACCTTATATTTCCGCAAAGCGTAAAGGTATTCATATTATAAATCTGACTAGAACTGCTCGTTTTTTATCAGAAGCTTGTGATTTAGTTTTTGATGCAGCAAGTAGGGGAAAACAATTCTTAATTGTTGGGACAAAAAATAAAGCAGCTGATTTAGTGTCGCGGGCGGCAATAAGGGCTCGGTGTCATTATGTTAATAAAAAGTGGCTCGGCGGCATGTTAACAAATTGGTCCACTACAGAAAAAAGACTTCATAAGTTTAGGGACTTGAGAACTGAACAAAAGACAGAGGGATTCAACCGTCTTCCGAAAAGGGATGCAGCTGTGTTGAAGAGACAATTATCTCGCTTGGAAACATATCTAGGCGGGATTAAATATATGACGGGATTGCCTGATATTGTAATCATCATCGATCAGCAAGAAGAATATACGGCTCTTCGAGAATGTATAACTTTGGGAATTCCAACCATTTCTTTAATCGATACAAATTGTAATCCCGATCTCGCGGATATTTCTATTCCAGCAAATGATGACGCTATAGCTTCAATTCGATTCATTCTTAACAAATTAGTATTCGCAATTTGTGAGGGTCGTTCTAGCTATATACAAAATTCTTGATTAATAATAAGATAAATAAATCAATTTTTTTTGAGGGAGGGGCTCCCTGTATTTCGATTTATAAAATCGGTTACTATTCCTGAATCATACAAAAGAAAAAGAGATAAAAAACTGGGGATATTGTGTGATTTGTTTAGTTGGTATCCAAAACTAAAATATAAAATTCAAGTAAATAAGTAAAAAAAGGGGGGGTCTTGAATCAAAATAATTTAAAGTTCTTATTTCTGTCAGAGGGCAATATGAATGTTTTATCATGTTCCATCAACACACTAATAAAAGAAGGGTTATATGAGATATCTGGTGTAGAAGTAGGCCAACATTTCTATTGGCAAATAGGGGGGTTCCAAGTCCATGCGCAAGTCCTTATTACTTCTTGGGTTGTAATTGCTATCTTATTAGGTTCCGCAGCTCTAGCGGTTCGCAATCCACAAACCATTCCAACTGGCGGCCAAAATTTCTTTGAATTTGTACTTGAATTCATTCGAGACGTGAGTCAAACCCAGATTGGAGAAGAATACGGTCCATGGGTTCCCTTTATTGGAACCCTGTTTTTATTTATTTTTGTTTCTAACTGGTCAGGAGCCCTTTTACCGTGGAAAATTATCCAGTTACCTCAAGGGGAGTTAGCAGCACCAACGAATGATATAAATACGACGGTTGCTTTAGCTTTACTCACATCAGTAGCATATTTTTATGCGGGTCTTAGCAAAAAAGGATTAGGGTATTTCAGTAAATACATTCAACCAACTCCAATTCTTTTACCCATTAACATCTTAGAAGATTTTACAAAACCCCTATCACTTAGTTTTCGACTTTTTGGAAATATATTAGCCGATGAATTAGTAGTTGTTGTTCTTGTTTCTTTAGTACCTTTAGTGGTTCCTATACCTGTCATGTTCCTTGGATTATTTACAAGCGGGATTCAAGCTCTCATTTTTGCCACTTTAGCTGCGGCTTATATAGGTGAATCTATGGAGGGTCATCATTAACTATTTTTTTTTCTATTCGTTTTTAGGTTAGCCCAATTATAGAATAGTTGGTTGACGTTATGATTATAGAATAGTTGGTTTACGTTATGTAAGAAACACTTGTATATGTGATATTTGATATTGACTAGGTATATATGAGTTAAAGATCTATATAATCTGCCCCACTACTTTTGTGAATTTCGATTTAGATAAGGATTCGATTAGAAATTCTTCCTTTTTATCTGTGAATTGGCTGAAAAAAAAAAAGATCAAAAAAAGAACGAAGAATTCAAAGAAAATAATGGTTTACAAAAAAGAAATGGCATAAAAAAAGTCGTATATATATATATTATGCATTTTTAAAAATCCCGTGGATAGGAACTAATATCAAAGTAATTCTTATAATTAAATAATAGAATTATATTATTTCAATTCAAGTTTTTGGTTATTTTGGCTGGATGAATCTTAGCGATGACTTAATTATAATTAAGTCCTAAGTCATTGGATGATTGTATCATTAACTATTTCTTTATTTTGGTGTGAGGAACTTATCATGAATCCACTGGTTTCTGCTGCTTCGGTTATTGCTGCTGGGTTGGCTGTTGGGCTTGCTTCTATTGGACCTGGGGTTGGTCAAGGTACAGCTGCAGGTCAAGCTGTCGAAGGTATCGCGAGACAACCTGAGGCAGAAGGAAAAATAAGAGGTACTTTATTGCTTAGTTTGGCTTTTATGGAAGCTTTAACCATTTATGGCCTGGTTGTAGCATTAGCGCTTTTATTTGCGAATCCTTTTGTTTAATCCTAAAAATAATAAAATTCTGAATTTTTTTTTCGTAGTTTTTTTAATTCTATCAAGATTTAACTCCTACAATTATTCATTGAGACAACAACCAACCCTTGGGAAGGACTAATTTGAGGGTGGGGAATTAGCACATCGATTCGCTTTCTTCCTTCCCCTTATTCTTTTAGTTTAATGGAAACTTTTTTTTTTTTTTAAGGAGTGTTGCGCAAAAAGGAGGTTTAGGTTTTTAAAAATTGACATAAAACTTGGTCTCAAATTCTAGCTTAATTCTAATTAAGTCTCATTATTATTATTGAAAATTCAAAATTTTGGAAAATACATTTGTAAATAGGATAGGTTTTTGATTCTGTTTACAAATATCCAAATAGGTAAATTAAATTATAAATTATTTAACGAAATTTGCTTTTTATTGAAAAAAAGAATAAAAAAAAGGATAGAGTTCTTTTTTATAGTTTAGCTAGAAAAGGAGATTATATGAAAAATTTAACCGATTCTTTCGTTTACTTGGGTCACTGGCCATCCGCCGGGAGTTTCGGGTTTAATACCG